TTAGTGACCTCCTCCTTAATCCACTGGAGGTCAAATTCTGATTGCTGTTGAAGTTAGCGACCTTATTTCAGTGGAATTTGACCTAACAAGAACGGAATCACGCACGCTCTGTAGGATTTGAACCTACGACATCGGGTTTTGGAGACCCGCGTTCTACCGAACTGAACTAAGAGCGCTTTCTTATCAGAATTTTTTTGAACCCCAATACACCTTGCATGTATATATATAATATAGCGTTTCTAAACTAAAAATGAAAGAAAGATTATGTATGTCCAATTTAATTGATCTCAATTTATTCCTCCTTATTGCTCATAGGAGAACTAAAGTAAAAGTATAGGTAGGGATGACAGGATTTGAACCCGTGACATTTTGTACCCAAAACAAACGCGCTACCAAGCTGCGCTACATCCCTTTCAATTGGTCTACAGTTTCATTGTAGAGAATCCCTGTCTTCTTTTCCATAGTGTTATTTCTTCCATTGATATACATAATTTTTATTGTCATTTCTTCTTTTTTTTGGGGGGCTCATGTCATATAACATATTGTATAACATATAATAAAATAATAAAAGACTTATCTATACCCATATGAGACGTTAAAAACAAAAAGAAGGAGGATTTACAATGCGAGATCTAAAAACATATCTTTCCGTGGCACCAGTACTAAGTACTCTATGGTTCGGATCTTTAGCAGGTTTATTAATAGAGATCAATCGTTTATTCCCCGATGCGTTGACATTCCCCTTTTTTTAATTTTAGTTATTGATACGGGAAGGGGATTAGAGATACAATCAAATCAAATAGCTTTAACTAATTAATTGCTATTAAAAAAAAAAAAAGACTAAATCTCAGCGAAAATCCCGGCTTAAATTTATATTCTAATAGAGTGAGAACGGGGATGGAAATGTGCTCCTAGGTCAACAGTATCATAAAAAATAGTTAAATAAGATACTGTACTGCAATTAGAAATATAGTTTGAAATAATTGTATTCCTTATTATTTATTATTTTTTGACTATTACTCTAGTGATTGCAACGAAATCTTTCATAATTCGATTTAGAGTTAGCAACTTCTATTTTTTCTTTGTTCCTTTCTTATTCGCTTCAGATTGAAAAAATGGAAGAGTTGAGCGAATCAAAAACCAAAGGGGGTTCATGGCCAAGAGTAAAGATGTCCGAGTAACGGTTATTTTGGAATGTACCAGTTGTGTCCGAAACGGGGTTAATAAAGAATCAACGGGCATTTCCAGATATATTTCCCAAAAGAATCGACACAATACGCCGAGTCGATTGGAATTGAAAAAATTCTGTCCCTATTGTTACAAACATACGGTTCATGGGGAGATAAAGAAATAGATCGAATGCAGGTCTGTTTGTCACTCTTCCAAGGAACATCAAAAATGACATATTATATATATAATATATATTTTAATATAACTAAAGTAAATCCTAATTTCTATTTCCGTATTTCTTCTATTTCAGTCGGATCTAAAAAAAAAAAGAATTAGAACTCAGAAATAGGATTTTCAGGGATAAGGAACAAACAAACCATGGATAAATCCAAGCGACCCTTTCTTAAATCCAAACGATCTTCTCGTAGGCGTTTGCCCCCGATCCAATCGGGGGATCGAATTGATTATAGAAATATGAGTTTAATTAGTCGGTTTATTAGTGAACAAGGAAAAATTTTATCTAGACGCGTGAATAGATTGACCTTGAAACAACAACGATTAATTACTATTGCTATAAAACAAGCGCGCATTTTATCTTTGTTACCTTTTCTTAATAACGAGAAACAGTTTGAAAGAACCGAGTCGACCGCTAGAACTGCTGGTTTTAGAACCAGAAATAAATAGGCTTACTCTTCAATCAAATCAAAATTCCAATATGCTATGAACTCAAACCCAGATGGATATTTTGTTCTAAAAATAATAAAATCTAAATTAAATTTTCGTGTTGTAATAAAAAAAAAAGAATCAAAGAATCGGGGAAGAATCAAAGTTTTTTTGTTTGAGCGCGTTAACTCATTTTGACGACTTTATCATCTTATCAATTTTTTCTTATACTAATTTATACTCTATCTTCCCGGAGTTCATTCTCCGGGGAATGTCATTTAAGTTTTTCGGTAAATTCCTTACAATCCTTTTCCTCTATGATCTCATTAGAAATCATATAAAGACAATTCCTATTTAATATAGCTATTTGTGCAAGTATTTTACGATTAAGAAGCAATTTACTCTTGTACAGATCATTTATAAATCGACTATAACTATAGGATACTTTATTTTCGCGAATTACTGCATTTATCCGAGTGATCCACAAACGACGAAAATTCCTCTTTTGCCTATCTCTATCCCGATGAGCAGAAACCAAAGCTCTTATTTTCTGTTGAGTAATAGTTCGAGTAAGTCTTGAATGAGCCCCCCCAAAGCTTGATGCAAATAAACGGATTTTTGTTCGACGTTTACGAGCTACATATCCTCGTCTAATTCTGGTCATTGAATAAATGAAACTTTGATGAATAACTAATTGATTTCCGTTCTTTTAGTTATTATTTTCCCCTTTACTGGTCGATTAATAACAAAACAGATTCTTCCAATGTATAAAATAAAAATTCCAATGGCTTTGGCTACTATAACCTCCCCGACCACTATATATATTTTTCATTGTAAACATAAAAATAAAATTTAAATGGATAAAGAAATAGTGGTTCCATCGTTTCTATGGTTACTTCTTAAACGGTGAGGTCCTTTCTATACACCGGAACCCCTTCCTGCATTTAATCAATATTCTTGGTAACTTGTACAGTTCACATCCTTTGGCTCTACCCATGAATTATATTATTTAGTAATAGGTCTTTCACAATGAGATCTAACCCATACAGTAACGGTATTTAATTATGAAAGTTAGCTAGGTAGCTGACCCTGTTAGTCCGTTTTTGCAAGAGTGGGAACATTATTTTTCTGCTTATATATTTCCCCCGCTTAATGGATAACCATTTCTTACCAAAGGGGAATTGCTTCTCATCTTAAATTCAGGTGATTGGATTTGCACCAATGGAAACCATAAATTGAATACACAGGGAGATAATGGATCTTTTTGATTTGTAGATAGTGGGTGGAATTCTTCCATTGTACCCTATCCTATTCTATTTCTATCCTATTCACTGGTCTTGATTGATCACTGATACTGGAAACATACAGTTTGTCTTTTTTTGTGTCCCAGTCCTAGCTCATGATCTAAACGTGTCGCACATACACCCTAGTACATGTTCCTCGGCGCTGAGGACATCCCCGAAGAGCGGGGGATTTCGTGACATTTCTTATTGGCTGTCGTGTGTTTCTAATAAGTTGCTTAATGGTTGGCATGCTGTATCGTATACATAATAGGCTGGTTGAGATCGATCCTAACCGGATGATTATGAATCGCTTTTTTTTTAATCTATTTAATAGAATATTAAAATATTAAACCCGGATAAGAATATAAAGAAAATCGCAACACAACAATAGTAGGGATTTCAGCGAAATCCTTCATTCAACCGCTACAAGATCAACAATTCCATGAGCTTGGGCTTCTGTTGCTGACATAAAAACATCTCTTTCCAGATCTTCGGATACAACCCATAAGGGTTTGCCCGTTCTTTGTACATAAACCCTTGTGATGGTTTCGCGCAGTTTCAGTAGTTCTTCCGCTTCCAAGATAAATTCTCCCGTTTGTGCCTCAGAAAAAGAGGCTGCGGGTTGGTGAATCATTACCCTGATGATAAATAAATGGTTTCTCTATCTTGCAGGATGATGAGGTGCAAAAAAAAAAAAAGAATTGAAGAACCGTACGGGCATTTTTTGTGCAGTGCATACGGCTCTCTAATGGAATTTACTTTCACCTTACAGCCAATAAAGAGAAAATCTAGGATCTATCAGACGCAGATCGGTAAATGATCCAATTACCACCCTTCCTTTCGGGGGAGTTAAAAAATACTATGATGGTTCCGTTGCTTTATATATTTATTTCGTCTGTGATTCAGCAATCCCAAAGTTTTTTTGAGCTAAGGCAAAAAATGAATCTGTTCTATAAAAAATAAATATTGTTAAAACCCTTCCGGTGTGAAAACAAAAAAAAGTTTGTGACGCTTAAATGGACTACCCGAAGATAAAATCGGAATATCTTATTATCTCATACTACTCTTTCGATACATAATTTAATGTAAAAAAAAAAGAGAGTTTTTTCATATCAAATTTGAAGTGCCATGCTATTATTACTTAATATTCCTGCTAAGGCATAGTATTTTTTTCTTTCAAATAAAAAACTCAATGGCGCCAAGCGTGAGGGAATGCTAGACGTTTGGTAATTTCTCCTCCGACCAGGATAAAGGATCCCATTGAAGCGGCCAATCCCATGCATATTGTATGTACATCTGGTCTTACAAATTGCATAGTATCGTAAATAGCTACTCCGGGTATTACCCATCCTCCGGGAGAATTTATAAACAAATAGAGATCTTTGGTATCATCCTCTATACTGAGATATACCATAAGACCAATAAGTTGATTTGAGATCTCACTATCAACCTCTTGGCCTAAAAAAAGCAATCTTTCTCGATAAAGTCGGTTGATTAGGATAAAAAACTATCCCTTAGGAACCGTACATGCACCTTTTGAGGCATACGGTTCAAAAAATAGCGGAAAAAAGATCAATGTATAAGATTCCAGCCCCTTTATTTTTTATTTTGGCTTAGAGTAGGTTCTATCTAACTTTTAACAAAGGAACCCTTTTTTTTTCCATAAAATAAGTTTTTGCTCGTTTTCCTATAACCTATAATACGAAATTCATTACACTTATCAAACACACTTCTCATTGATATATTGTTTCATCGAGATCCAATCCAAATTACGATGTAATTTTCTTGTTCCTGAAGGGGTCCCTTCCATTTTTTTAGGTTTATGCTCTACTCCAGGTAAAGATTTCCGCGATTTCGATTTGCACATATAGGATAAATGCTCCCAATACCACTTCTTTTTTTAATTCATTTGATGCCTTTCTTCCGTCAAATATTTGAGGTATTCAGCATATTATTCTATTCGATTAATTAACACTTTGAGATCACTCCTCTTTCTAATTTAATAATAAAATCGTTTATGATACAAGTAGTACGCCGATCTATTACTAATTGGGTTTTTTCTAAACGGAGCCTGGATACTTCATTTTCTTGGTCCAACCAAGCCAACCATAAATAAGTTTTATTGAGATGGTAATATTAATCTGGATCCCCCCAAAACGGATCTAATTGCACTGCACCTCACGCGCCAATTTTAAAATAAATTGATTGGGTGAAACAAGGGATATCTCAATCGAGGGAGAGAACGGGGAAATCCCATATGACCCAATATATCTGACAAGCCGCACTATACGTCAACCCAAGATGCATCTTCCTCTCCAGGACTTCGAAAAGGTACTTTTGGAACACCAATAGGCATTAAAAAAAAATGAAGTACTATATTTCACTTTGATGTGGAAACGTAATAATGGGTTTAATTGTCTTCATAAAAATTGGCCGTTATTCATTTTAGCCATGGTCAGAAAGGAAGACAGAATTAATAAAGTAACTAAAATTATTCCAAATAGGTCTTTCGAATGATGACTAAGTATGGATGGATTCACTCATAGAAAATGGGCTCAACCCACCATTGCGTATTGGGGCTTATCGGGTATAGAATAGATCTGCTTCTCTTTGTTCCTACGAACAGAATTGTTTGATTATTGCCAGCAGAAGAGAACAAATATTATCTCCTGCTCGGAGAGAATCCACTGAAGGGGGGAGGTCCATAGTATCGTTTTAAAAATGCAATAAAGTTACATAGTCTTTATCTTTCTTTGATAAAAAGGGGTATTTCCATGGGTTTGCCTTGGTATCGTGTTCATACCGTTGTATTGAATGATCCCGGTCGGTTGATTGCTGTCCATATAATGCATACAGCTCTGGTTGCTGGTTGGGCCGGTTCAATGGCTCTATATGAATTAGCCGTTTTTGATCCTTCTGATCCCGTTCTTGATCCAATGTGGAGACAAGGTATGTTCGTTATACCCTTCATGACTCGTTTAGGAATAACTAATTCATGGGGTGGTTGGAGTATCACAGGGGGGGCTGTAACGAATTCAGGCATTTGGAGTTACGAAGGTGTGGCCGGAGCGCATATTGTGTTTTCTGGCTTGTGCTTCTTAGCAGCTATTTGGCATTGGGTGTATTGGGATCTAGCAATATTTACTGATGAACGTACAGGAAAACCGTCTTTGGATTTGCCCAAGATTTTTGGAATTCATTTATTTCTTTCAGGGGTGGCTTGTTTTGGTTTTGGCGTATTTCATGTAACAGGTTTGTATGGCCCTGGAATATGGGTGTCCGATCCTTATGGACTAACTGGAAAAGTACAATCTGTAAATCCAGCGTGGGGTGTGGAAGGTTTTGATCCGTTTGTTTCGGGCGGAATAGCCTCTCATCATATTGCAGCGGGTACATTGGGCATATTAGCGGGCCTATTTCATCTTAGTGTTCGTCCGCCTCAACGTCTATACAAAGGATTACGTATGGGCAATATTGAAACCGTCCTTTCCAGTAGTATCGCTGCTGTCTTTTTTGCTGCTTTTGTAGTTGCTGGAACTATGTGGTATGGTTCAGCAACTACCCCCATCGAATTATTTGGTCCCACTCGTTATCAATGGGATCAGGGATACTTCCAGCAAGAAATATATAGAAGAGTTAGTGCTGGACTCGCTGAAAATCAAAGTTTCTCAGAAGCTTGGTCTAAAATTCCGGAAAAACTTGCTTTTTATGATTATATTGGGAATAATCCGGCAAAGGGGGGGTTATTCAGAGCGGGCTCAATGGACAACGGGGATGGAATAGCTGTTGGATGGTTAGGACACCCCATCTTTAGAGATAAAGAAGGGCGTGAACTTTTTGTACGTCGTATGCCTACCTTTTTCGAAACATTTCCAGTTGTTTTGGTAGATGGAGACGGAATTGTTAGAGCTGATGTTCCTTTTAGAAGGGCAGAATCAAAGTATAGTGTTGAACAAGTAGGTGTAACTGTTGAGTTCTACGGCGGCGAACTTAACGGAGTTAGTTATAGTGATCCTGCTACTGTTAAAAAATATGCTAGACGCGCTCAATTGGGTGAAATTTTTGAATTAGATCGTGCTACTTTGAAATCTGATGGTGTGTTTCGTAGCAGTCCGAGGGGTTGGTTTACTTTTGGACATGCTTCGTTTGCTTTGCTCTTTTTCTTCGGACACATTTGGCATGGTGCTCGAACCTTATTCAGAGATGTTTTTGCTGGTATTGACCCAGATTTGGATGCTCAAGTAGAATTTGGCGCATTCCAAAAACTTGGAGATCCAACTACAAAAAGACAAGTAGTCTGATATAATATAACATTGTTATCGCATCTTTCGAATCGACTTTTTTTCTTTGACTTTTGCTCTTTCTTTAGGTAGGAGATGATCCAAAATAAACAGGTATGGAAGCTATAATTGTAAACCACGATCGAATCTATGGAAGCATTGGTTTATACATTCCTTTTAGTCTCGACTCTAGGGATCATTTTTTTCGCTATCTTTTTTCGAGAACCCCCTAAAGTTCCAACGAAAAAGGTGAAATAAAATAAATGATTTTGCATTTTCTCAATTGAAGTACTAAGCCTCCCAATATCGGGAGGCTTAGTACTTTAACTAGAACTAGTCCCCGTGTTCCTCGAATGGATCTCTTAGTTGTTGAGAGGGTTGCCCAAAAGCGGTATATAAGGCATACCCAGTAAAACTTACAAGTAAACCAGATATAGAGATGGCGACTAGGGTTGCTGTTTCCATTATTATATAATTTCAAGACCACAATGGATCTATGATAAGATCGTTTATTTACAACGGAATAGTATACAAAGTCAACAGATCTTAATTAAAACAATAGGATTTATGGCTACACAAACCGTTGAGAGTAATTCCAGATCTGGTCCAAGATCAACAAATGTAGGGGGTTTATTGAAACCATTGAATTCGGAATATGGTAAAGTAGCTCCTGGATGGGGAACCACTCCTTTGATGGGTGTCGCAATGGCTCTATTTGCGATATTCCTATCTATTATTTTGGAGATTTATAATTCTTCCGTTTTACTGGACGGAATTTCAATGAATTAGAAGATCACAAGAACTGTGAAGTCTTAGCTTTTCAATACAAAGTGAATCCTTTAGGGGGCTCGGATTTCTAGCCCATATTTATATATTTATTTTGATTTTGGTAGTTCGACCGCGGAATTTCTTTGTTTCTGTAGTTCGGAATATGAGTGTGTGACTTGTTATAATTGATCCTATTGATAGTACAGAGAATGGGTCTGCCATCTTCATAGAGATGTGTTTTATCGCGTCGGATATTTAGTCTATTATCTGAAACACGGAATATATGAAATCGAGCACGAAATATTAAAACTATGATTCATACTTAATATTCAGACCCCGCGGCCGGACTAAAAAAAACGCAAAGAATTAAGTATAATAAGTATAAATTGAAATATTTTTCTTCTTTCAAACGCCTCTTTATGCTTTGCTTAGTTTAAGCCGAACTATTAATTTAATTAATATTCATTGAATAAGTGATGATACAATGGTTTTTACTCAGAGAATCATTGGACTTAGCTTTAAGGTTTTATTGAATCATCGTGGTTATAGTATGAATCTGAGGTTTCAATCGATTCATAGGGTCTTAACAAGAGAATTCCTATAAAAAATAAATAAATAAAAGACATATTAATTAAATTAAAAACAAAAAAAAAATAATAAATCAACGAAAGAAAACAAAATAGGGAAATAGAAGATTCAAGAGGCCTGTAACGATCTATATAAAGCAATATAAAGACGAATGAGCCGACTTGATATTTTGGCATTATCACCACAAAGCTTTCGGTTTTTTTTCATATCTTCAGAGAAGAGATAAGATTTAATAGAACTAGTAAGAAGTTTCAAACCTTCTATTTATTCTATATCCGTTTCAACCAGTATTGAGGTGTTTATGTTTGAGCTGTATGAGATGAAATTCTCATATACGGTTCTCAGAGGGGGAGTCCTCTTGGGTTACCTATCTCAATAAAGTCTATGATTGGTTCGAAGAACGTCTCGAGATTCAGGCGATTGCAGATGATATAACTAGTAAATACGTTCCTCCTCATGTTAACATTTTTTATTGTCTAGGAGGAATTACCCTTACTTGTTTTTTAGTCCAAGTAGCTACGGGATTTGCTATGACGTTTTACTATCGCCCGACCGTTACTGAGGCTTTTGCTTCTGTTCAGTATATAATGACTGAAGCTAACTTTGGTTGGTTAATCCGATCAGTTCATCGCTGGTCGGCAAGTATGATGGTCCTAATGATGATCCTGCACGTATTTCGGGTGTATCTCACCGGTGGATTTAAAAAACCTCGCGAATTGACTTGGGTTACAGGTGTGGTTCTGGGTGTATTGACCGCATCTTTTGGTGTAACTGGTTATTCCTTACCTTGGGACCAAGTTGGTTATTGGGCAGTCAAAATTGTAACAGGCGTACCTGACGCTATTCCTGTAATAGGATCACCTTTGGTAGAATTATTACGCGGAAGTGCTAGTGTGGGACAATCCACTTTGACTCGTTTTTATAGTTTACATACTTTTGTATTACCCCTTCTTACTGCCGTATTTATGTTAATGCACTTCCCAATGATACGTAAGCAAGGGATTTCTGGTCCTTTATAGACTTTATAGAAAAGATCATAGATATTTGTAATCACTCAGTTCTCAATTTTGGAGTATTTCATTGCTACAAGTATGGATTATTGAAAAGAATAAGACATGGTTTGGATATTTTCCTTCAACTCCAAAATCACAATATTGTGTTATTTATTTGACACGAATAGTTGAAGTTAATTCTCCGAAGAGAAAATGGATTATGGGAGTGTGTGACTTGAACTAGTGATTAGGCCAT